TATATTTTATTATATATATATTTTATTTTTATTATATATATATTTTCAAGTATATAAAAAAATTCCCATTTTTTCCTTACTATTAATTCATATTAATTATTAGTAATAAAATGAATATAATAATAATTATAAAATAAATTTCTTTATTCGAAAATCTATTTATGTTTATCTATTTATGTTTATCTATTTATGTTTATATAGATTAATTGGTTGATCAATTGGAAGATTCCCCCTAAGAATGATCCTTATTAGAATTAAACATCAGTTCTTATGTCAATTGCAAAACCTATAGTTGTTGTTTTCAACACTTTCCAAATTCAAAAAAGAACAGGGGGTTTTGGTTTCATTGGACTAAAAAGGGAAGGAAGAAGGAGAATAACTATGTTAATTCTTCACCCTTTAATCAATCCTTCCCCTGTGTTCTTATCCGAACGAATAAAATATTGTAGGAGTGAAATCTTAATATAATTCGAAAAAGCAAGAGCAACAAAACAAGTCCACGTAAACATGTAAAAAAGAATATATCTTAGGATTAAACAAAAGGATTCGCAAATAAAAGCGCTAATGCTACAACCAGCCCATAAATTGTTAAAGCTTCCATAAAAGCCAGACTAAGCAATAAAGTACCCCGTATTTTTCCCTCTGCCTCAGGTTGTCGCGCAATCCCTTCTACAGCTTGCCCTGCAGCAGTGCCTTGACCAACCCCAGGTCCAATAGAAGCAAGCCCGACAGCCAAACCAGCAGCAATAACGGAAGCAGCAGAAATCAATGGATTCATGATAAGTTCCTCGCAAAAAAAAAAAAAATAGTTAATGATACAATCAACCAACAAATTATGACTTAATTATTCAATTACTAAGATTTATCCAGTCGAAGTAATTAAGAATTCCAAATTGAAATAATAATATTTATGGAACTATCCGAACTACTTTGATTTTTTTTTTCGTTTCTATCCACGTAGTTTTTGTGAATCCATACAATTTTTGTTCTTATTTTACCTTAAGATTTTGAACAACTCTTTGAATTCTTCGTTTTTTTTTTTATTAAATTTTTTTAGTCATTCAATATTCAATTAACAATTACAGATAAAACGAAAGGGCTTCGTTTTTGAATCCTTATCCAAAAATAATTTACAGTAACAGTACAAATTTCGATATATAGTTAGTTAATATATAACCAGTTAATATCTAATATCACATATACATGTGTTTCTTCCATACCGTAAACCAATTATTCGTGTCTTAGATTCAATTGGATTCGAGAATCATTCTTTGAAACTTCCAAAAAGGCAAAAAGGAAAGAGTTGTCTTATTTCGATCTTCCTCACTCCTATTCTTTTTTTTTTCGGTTTTTGAAATGAAAGCCATTTCTCTCTTTTATTTATTATTATTATAATATTATCCCATATGGATAGAATCAATCTAAATCAATTCGTTAGACCAAATTATTGCATAGAAATATCAGAAACGGAGTGATTTAGATTGTAATTTTTTTATTATTTATGAAAATTCTTTTTTGGTCAATCGCGAAATTGAATGAATAAAACGGGAATATGTTCTAGTTTTATATAACATCTCTAGTTTTATATAAATAAAATATTTTTTAATCACACGTCGTAAACGCAGATATCATACAAAGTTTTAGTTCTTAATATCTAATAGACTATTATATCCTAATATAATAATAGATAGAAGCTAATAAAAAATATTTAATATGTTATAGTTATAATTGAATGAAAAAGAAAAGAGTATTCATTGAATATTCTTTGGAGGGAAATATAAATGAATCAAACAACGAGTATTTTTAGGAAAAAAATCTTTTAGATAGATCTCTTTCCTATTTTTTTTTACAATTCCGCGAGATAATCTTTTATATTTGACTATTACATTGATTACACTGAATAGTATACTTCTTTTTTTATACCTTATTGTATCTTTTTGATAACCTACCTCTTAAAATTTTCAAAACTTCTTTCTATTTTTTATATTTAGAGGGAACATAAATAGATTATCTTGAACCGCATATATTATATATATTGCGGCAGGCTAAATTAAAAAAGACTATTTCGAAAACTAGTCAATGATGGCCTTCCATGGATTCACCTATATAAGCCGCAGCTAAAGTAGCGAAAATAAGAGCTTGAATACCACTTGTAAATAATCCAAGGAACATTACAGGTATAGGAACTACTAAGGGTACTAAAGAAACAAGAACAACAACTACTAATTCATCAGCTAATATATTTCCGAAAAGTCGAAAACTAAGGGATAAGGGTTTTGTGAAATCTTCTAAGATGTTAATCGGTAAAAGGATTGGAGTTGGTTGGATGTATTTACCAAAATAAGCTAATCCTTTTTTTGAAAGACCCGCATAGAAATATGCTACTGACGTAAGTAAAGCTAAAGCAACGGTAGTATTTATGTCATTTGTGGGTGCAGCTAACTCCCCATGGGGTAACTGTATGATTTTCCAAGGTAAAAGAGCCCCTGACCAATTTGAAACAAAAATAAATAGAAACATAGTTCCAATAAAAGGAACCCACGGACCATATTCTTCTCCAATCTGAGTTTTGCTCACGTCTCGAATGAATTCAAGGACAAATTCAAAGAAATTCTGACCGAAAGTGGGAATGGTTTGTGGATTTCGAACAACTAGAATCGCTGAAACTAATAAGATAGCAATTACAACCCAAGAAGTAATAAGTACTTGGGCATGTACTTGGAAACCTCCTATTTGCCAATAGAAATGTTGACCTACTTCCACAGCAGATATATCGTATAATTTTTTTAATGTGTTGATGGAACATAATAGAACATTCATATTGCCTTGTCCTCTAAAAAAAATGGAACTTGAAAAGGAATTATTTTGATTCAACCATCTCTTTTTTGATTTGTCTACTTAAATTTTATATTTTAAATACCGACTAATTACATAATAGTTCCGCTTATTTTTATCTTTTTCTTTTTGTGCGATTTCATAGGATTTAATAATAGTATAGTAACCGATTGCATAAATCTATGAATTCTCCTAATCAAAGAATTTATTTATCTTATTATTAATCAAGAATTTCGTATATAGCTAGAACGACCTTCACAAATTGCAAATACTAATTTGTTAAGAATTAATCGGATTGAAGCTATAGCATCATCATTAGCTGGAATCGAAATATCTGCGAGATCCGGGTCACAGTTTGTATCGATTAAACAAATCGTTGGAATTCCTAAAGTGATACATTCTCTAAGAGCTGTATATTCTTCTTGCTGATCAACGATTATTACAATATCAGGTAACCCCGTCATATATTTAATACCGCCCAAATATGTTTCCAAGTGAGATAATTGTCTCTTTAACATAGCAGCATCCCTTTTTGGAAGACAATTGAATTTCCCTGTCTTTTGTTCCGTTCTCAAGTCCCTAAACTTATGAAGTCTGGTTTCTGTAGTATACCAATTTGTTAACATACCGCCGAGCCATTTTTTATTAACATAATGACATCGAGCTTTTATTGCAGCCCGTGCTACTGAATCAGCTGCTTTATTTTGTGTACCAACAATTAAGAATTGTTTTCCCTTACTTGCTGCATCAAAAACTAAATCACAAGCTTCTGATAAAAAACGAGCAGTTCTAGTAAGATTTGTAATATGAATACCCTTACGTTTTGCAGATATATAAGGTGCCATTCGAGGATTCCATTTCCTAGTACCATGGCCAAAATGAACTCCTGCTTCCATCATCTCTTCCAAAGTTATGTTCCAATATCTTTTTGTCATTTATCCCCACACTTAAAAAAAAATTGAAAAAAAAAAAAGAGACCCGGTATCCTGAAATAGAAATAAATAATTGTTCCGATGGAACCTTCTCTTCTATAGAAGATGGGCTGTTGATACATGATCAGACCATTCATTTTTTTTTACTTTTTTATTGTCAAATAAAATGACCTCGTTTAAAGGGATGAATCCACTCTTAGGAATCATTAATTCCTAGAAATGATTGCTCTGATGTATCGCATAAATTCTTTGAAACGAAAAAATCAAATAATTCTCTGTGGTGGAACAAAATATCTCTCATTTTTCCCTCGAATAATTTTTTTTTTTTTATTTCCAACGTAATCTTATTATGTTGCCTTGGCTTTGAACGGTGCATTACTCTTTTGAATCCGGTACCAACGGGTATCATTCCCCCTAAAACAACGTTCTCTTTTAGACCTTTTAACCAATCGATACGACCCCGGAGAGCGGCTTTTGCCAAAACTCTAGCAGTTTCTTGAAAACTTGCTTCAGATATGAAACTTTGAGTATTCAAAGAAGTTTTTGTTATTCCCAATAATAGAGCTCGATAACAAATTGCTTCTTCCAAGACACGTCCCGTTCGTTCAGCTCGCAACAACCCAATTAATTCACCGGGTGAAAAAACATTAGACATTCCATCTTCTGAAACCAAGACTTTTGATGTTATTTGACGCACAACAATTTCTATATGTCTATTATGGATGTGTACTCCTTGGGATCGATAAACTTTTTGGATTTTATTAACCAAAGAAATACGACTTTGGACTATAGTTAGCTCAGCACCAATCAAGAATCCCCAGGGAATGCCGAGAATTCTTGTTATATGCTCGTTCCAAGCGTCAATTCTCTTTTCTAGGTTCATCGATATGGAATCAATCGAACGCACTTCTAATACCTGTTCCACTTTTGGAAGACCCTGTGTTATATCACCAGATCTGGATTTTTCATATATAAAAGTAACTAATATATCTCCTTCATAGAGGGTTTCTCCATAATGGCCATGAACAGTTGCTCCTGGAGGAGCCAAATAAGGGGTAGCCGATCTTATTACTACAGAATCCATTTGAACAATTAGAACTTGACCTGATTTTAGGTGTAGTTCGTTTTTCGTTTGAGCTATACATAAATTTTCGCAAATAAATTGCCCAAGGTTAATTATTGTAAACGTTTTTTCAAAAAAATTATGATGATAATTATGATGGAGAAAATGCCAATTCAAATGAAATGGATTTAAAACTATGTTACTGCATAGATCGGGCTTATAAATTCTTTCGTTTTCATCCATTAAATAATATTTAAATATTTGAAAAGTTTCCTTTAACTTGACAAGTTGCAAATTTTTAGTTATCAAGATCTGATTATAAGTTATTAAACGGTTAAATGAATAAAAATTTGCAACTTGAAGGGCTATTCCTAAAGGACCTAACGAATTCTTAATTGGAATTATAGGATCTCTTTTAATTATATTAATTCCTTCTTTTACCCCATTGTGATATTTTACATTGTTGAATGGTCCCATTTGAAAACAATTAGATGATGACAAAATTCTCAAAGATCGACATTCCTTTTTTCTATTCAACAACATACGAATAGTTCCATGATTTTGGCTAAGTGATTGTTGAATTTTTGTCTTGTTGGAGTAAATAGAAAAAAAGGGATTGATATTTATCCTATCTGACTTATTATTCGAGATCAATCTCGAACCGGACGGATCATTTCGTTTTCTGATATATAAAATATGGGATCTTGCTAAGTCAATTTTTAGGAAATCTCCAATCAAACCATTTGTACTTACTTCAACAAAAGAAGCGCAGGCCTCTTCGATAGATGAATTTTTTTTGTCTTGATCCCAATTTAAGACTAAACAAGTCCGAACTAATTGAATGCTTGTGTCAGAAATTCCTCGAATTGATTTTCCATTTCCATAAAGAATATAATTGAGAACTTTAAGTTCCAAATTATCCCTTTCCTGGAACAGATCTTGCGGGAAAAATTTTACTAAATGGATACCGTCCGTTATTTCATATAGAATTACAGGTCGAACCAAAACAAAATACTTTTTCTTGGTAGTTGTGATCCATTGAACATAGATCCAATTTTTAATTTTTTTTGATTCCTTAGAATTTTTTTTTACCGTTCGGGATGGTATCAAGATACCACTGTGTCGGGATATCTTATCCATTTCTCCAGGAAAATAGATATCCCCAGAAAATATTTTTAATTCTATTTTTTTTTTTTTCTTCTCCATTTGGACCAACCCGCCTACTCGACTTCTTATATTTAAAGTGATTGGTGTATCTACTCCAATAATACTATTGTTCCGTACCATTATGGAAGAAGATTCAGGTAAAATATGCATTTCCTCTGGGATGAAAAAAAATCGATCTATTTTGATTTGGTATTTTGGCTTAAATTCTTTGACTCCCCGATACTCAATTAAATCCTCTTTTTTTAAAATGGAATGAATTCCTATAGTCCTATATTTAGTAATTCCCGAACTTTGTGTTCTGTATTGAGGATCATCGAAATAAGCAAGAATACTATTTCTATGAAAAATACCATTGATAGGTATTTCAATTGAGATACCGACAGGAGACATCAGTTTTTTGTCGTGTTCTTGAGTTAATTGAAATGGAAATGGAATGATGAATCTATTTCTTCGCCTCTTTGCCAATAAGTTCGAAGTATCGTGAAAAATCGAAGGATGTATAAAATGACAATGATCCATACATATAGTTTGATTAAATCCTGAAAAATCAGGAATCCTACTTTCTTTTTTACTAGAAGGATTAGAACTAAAGAATTTATGTTTTATTTGATCATTACTTACTAAAAGGTTAGAAATATCTCTTTTTCCGGTAGAGAAAAAGTGAACATTCATTTGATCTTGATCCTTGTAGAGTGAAAAAGAGATTGTACCGAACTTGCACGATCTTCCTGATAATAGCCATAAATGACTTGTTTTTGGTAAGATATGGACGTTACTATATTTTAATTCTGATGCATGGTACACATCGGTACTCCAATGCATTTCTCCTTCTGAGTTAGAATAAATATGTTTTCGAACTTTTTCTTTCAAATTCAAAGTGTATGTTCCCGCACGAATCTCAGCAATCACTTGTTCTGATTCTACATATTGATCATTTTGGACTAATAGAAAACTTTTTGGTGGAATAGTCACATTATGTAAAATATCGTTACTTTCAATAGTTACATACAAGTCTATATAACATAGAAAAGCGGGATGCCCATGACGTGTACGTGTAGGATGAACCAAATCCTCATTGAATTTGATTTTCCCATTCGAAGGGGCTCGCACATGTTCTGCAGTACCTCCTGTGAATACTCCGCCGGTATGAAAAGTTCTTAATGTTAGTTGAGTACCAGGTTCTCCAATAGATTGGCCTGCAATAATACCTACAGCTTCTCCTAATTCCACTAGGTCACCATGAGTAGGACTCCGACCATAACATAACCGACAGATCCAAGATGTATTTCTACAAGTAAAGGGGGTTCGAATAGATATTTGTTGTGTTTGAAAGGTTATGAATCGATTTATAAGTCCAATCCCAATATTTTGATTTCGAATGGCAATACATCGTGAACCTATATATATATCATCTGCTAATACACGACCAATTAATGCTTGTATTAAAATTCTTTCCGACATCATTCCATTCCGAGTATTCACAGAAATCCCTCGAATGGTACC